CCACTTGCGCAAATAATAAGAGGTTGCGTGTTACTAACTCAATCTATTTTTAGAAAATATATTCTATTACCTTCATCCATAATTGCGAAAAATATTGGACGTATACTCCTATTTCAACTTCCTGAATGGTCTGAGGATTTCCAAGAATGGGAGAGAGAGGTACACGTTAAATGTACTTATAACGGGGTTCCATTATCCGAAACAGAATTTCCGAAAAATTGGTTGACAGATGGCATTCAGATAAAAATATTATTTCCTTTCTGTTTGAAACCTTGTAACAAATCGAAACTAGGATCTTCTCAGAAAGATCTAAAGAAAAAACAAAAAGATGATTTTTGTTTTTTAACAGTTTGGGGAATGGAAGCCGAACTTCCCTTTGGCTCGCCCCGAAAACGACTTTCCTTTTTTAAACCCATTTTTACGGAATTAAAAAAAAAAATTGAAACATTAAAAAAGAAGTATTTTGGAGTTCTACTAGTTTTTAAAGGAAAAACGAAATTACTTGGAAAACATCCAAAAGAAGCAAAAAAATGGGTTATCAAAAGTGTTCTTTTGATAAAAAAAAAAATAAAAAAAATTTCAAAAGTCAATCCAATTCTATTATTTCGATTAAAAGAAGTCCAAATATACGAATTGAGAGAATTAAAAAAAGAAAAAGATTCCCTAATAAGGGATCAGATAATTCACGAATCGTCGATTCAAATTGCACCTCCAAGTTGGAGAAATTCTTCATTTACAGAAAAAAAAACGAAGAATCTGGCGGATCGAACAAATACAATTCTAAATCAAATAGAAAAAATTTCAAAAGAGAAAAAAAAAGTAACTCCAAAAATAAATAATCTTAGTAGTGCTAACAAAACAAACTATAATGCTAACAGATTCGAAAAACGGCAAATATTAAAAAGAATAAATGCTAGAATAATTTGTAAATCCCCCCTTTTTTTAAAATTTTTTATTGAAAGAATATACACAGATATTTTTTTATCTAGCACTAATATTCCAAAAATAAATACAAAACTTTTTCTTAACTTAATAAAAAAAATGAGTGATAAATCCATTTATAATAATTCAAGAAAACAAGAAATAATTAATAAAAAAAAGAAAAAACCAATTCCATTTATTTTAAAGTCACTTGATAATATCAGTAATGTTAAAACTAACTCACGTGGTTTTTATGACTTATCCGACATATCCCAAGCATATGTATTTTTCAAATTATCACAAATACACGTTAGTAATTCGTATAAATTAAGATATGTTCTTGACTATCAAGGAATCCCCCTTTTTCCGAAACCCGAAATAAAGGATTCTTTTGAAACGCGAGGAGTGGTTCATTCGAAATTGGGGAATAAGAAACTTCCGAGTTATGAAATGAATCAATGGAAAAATTGGTTAAGAAGGTATTATCAATACAATTTATCTCAGATAAAATGGTCTAGATTAATACCAGAAAAGTGGCGAAATACGCTTCATAAGAGTCATATAGCTAAAAAGGAAATTGTAAGCAAATGGGAGGAAAAAGACCACTTAATTGATTCTAAAAAACAATTTGAAGCATATTCATTATCTAATCAAAAAGAGAATTTTCAAAAAGACTATAGGTATGATCTTTTATCATATAAATTTATTGATTATGAAAATAAAACGGAATGCTTTTTTTATGGATCTCCGTTTCAAGGAAATAAGAATAAAGAGATTTCTTATACGTCTAAAGAGACCCTTTTGGATATACCGAGAAACATCCCTATTCATAATTATCTAAATAATAATCTAGGAAGGGTCGATACTCTATATATGGATATGGAAAAAATGGCCAATAGAAAATCTTTTGATTGGAAAAGTCTCAATTTTTATCTTAAACAAAAAGTTAATATTGAAGCCTGTACCACGACCAATACCAATAGGAATCAAAACGCTCAAATCCTTACTAATAATTCTACTAAAAAAGACCTTTCTTATCTTAAAATTCCAGAAAAAAATCTACCAAATTCTCATAAAGGTTTTTTTGATTGGATGGTAATGAATGAAAAAATCCTAAAGCAGCCCATATCAAATCTGGAATCTTGGTTCTTCCCAGAATTTGTATTGCTTTATAGTGCATATAAAATGAAACCCTGGTTTATACCAAGAAAATTACTTCTTTTAAATTTGAATAGAAATGAAAATTGTAGTCAAAATAAAAAGATCAATGAAAAGGAAAAAGGAAGTTTTTTGGTTACATCGAAAAAAAAGTATCCAAATCAAAAAGAAAAAGAACCCATAAGTCGAGGAGATCTTGGATCCGTTCTCTCACAGCCAAAAGATATTGAAGAAAATTATGTAAGGTCAGACATGAAAAAAGGGAAAAAGAAAAAACAATACAAAAACAAGACAGAAGCAGAACTAGATTTTTTCATGAAACGTTATTTGCTTTTTCAATTGAGATGGGGCGATACTTTAAATCAAAGAATGATCAATAATATCAAGGTATATTGTCTACTGCTTAGACTCGCAGATCCACGAAAAATTACTATATCCTCGATTCACAAGAGAGAAATTTGTTTGGATCTAATGCTAATTCAGAAGAATTTAACTCTTACAGAATTGATGAAAAGGGGAATACTGATTATAGAACCCGCCCGCCTGTCTGTAAAAAAAGACGGACAGTTTATTATGTATCAAACCATAGGTATTTCGTTGATTCACAAGAGTAAACACCAAACTAATAAAAAATACCAAGAGCAAGGATATGAACCTAAGACTCATTTTGGTGAAACTATTTCAACACAGCAAAGAATAACCGAAAATAGAGAAAAAAATCGTTTTGATTTGCTTGTTCCTGAAAATATTTTATCGTTTAAACGTCGTAAAAAATTGAGAATTCTAATCTGTTTCAATTCAAAGAATAGAAGTAATATAGATATAAATACAGTATTTTGGAACGAAAAGAACCTAAAAAATAGCATCCCGGTTTCACATGACAACAAGCATCTTGATAAAGAAAAAGATCAATTAATGAAATTAAAGCTTTTTCTTTGGCCTAATTATCGATTAGAAGATTTAGCTTGTATGAACCGTTATTGGTTTAATACGAATAATGGTAGTCGTTTCAGTATGTTAAGGATACATCTGTATCCACGATTAAAAATTTGTGGATAATACATTTTTTGTAAATATGCTATACCCTATAAATATATATTTTATAGTAGAAATATATATTTATAGTAGAGTATGGGGGGTATATGAAAACAAATAAATATACGGATCACGTGCCTTGTCTCAGATTTCAGTAATGTTTCAATTAGATCTCGAAATGAATCAACAGAACCTTGGAATTTTCTTAATTTTAGGTCTAAATTCAAATTATTCGGCAAAAAAATGTACTAATCCTTTTCTACTCCTATCTAAATCCAATTTCAAATTAAATTATTAAATTTATTGATTTGAATTCAGAAAATTTAGAAGTTTATAAAGAATTTATGATTATATTATTGTATATACCACATTTAAATTAATGACCTTATTATTATTATTATTACTGATTCAGTAAAATCCATATCTGTAAAAAGCGAGGGGGATTTTTTTATGGTAAAAAATTCATTAATTTCGGTTCTTTCTCAAAAAGAAAACAGAGGGTCTGTTGAATTTCAAGTATTCAATTTCACCACTAAGATAAGGAAACTGACTTCACATTTGAAATTGCACAAAAAAGATTCTTCATCTCAGAGAGGATTGCGCAAAATTTTGGGAAAACGTCAACGGCTGCTGGCCTATTTGTCAAAAAGAAATAGAGAACGCTATAAAGAATTAATCCGCGAGTTGGATATTCGTGAGATAAAAACTCGTTAATTTGAAGAGTGATACCTTTGAGCTTAATCGTTTAAATTTTGATGAACTTATTTTTACTTTAAACAATGCACGGAAGAATGACTCGAGAAAAACTTATGATTGCACCAACTAAAAGAAAATACCTCATGATAGTCAATATGGGTCCTCACCACCCGTCAATGCACGGTGTTCTTCGACTAATTGTGACTCTCGATGGTGAGGATGTTATTGACCGTGAACCAATATTGGGTTATTTACATAGAGGGATGGAAAAAATTGCGGAAAATCGAACAATTATACAATATTTGCCTTATGTAACGCGTTGGGATTATATTATTTAGCTACTATGTTTACAGAAGCAATAACCGTAAACGGACCCGAGCGGCTAGGCAATATTCAAGTACCTAAAAAGGCTAGTTATATCAGAGCTATTCTGTTGGAATTGAGTCGTATCGCCTCCCATTTATTATGGCTTGGCCCTTTTCTAGCAGATATTGGAGCCCAGACCCCCTTTTTATATTTTTCGAGACCGCGAATTGATATATGACCTATTCGAAGCTGCTACCGGTATACGCATGATGCATAATTATTTTCGTATCGGAGGGGTTGCTGCTGATTTAACTCATGATAAATGTACTGAATATCAAGAGTTGAGGCGCCAAAAGGAGAATTGAGCATTTTTCTGATAGAAGGTCGGAGTGTTTTTCCTTGGAGATGGAAAATTCGACCGCCGGGTTTTATCAACTTACAAATTCTTCCACAATTAGTTAAAAGAATGAAATTGGCTGATATTATGACGATACTAGCTAGCATAGATATCATTATGGGAGAAGTTGATCGTTGAAAGGATAATCGATACAACAGAAATACAGGCTATCAATTCTTTTTCCAGGTTGGAATCCTTAAAAGAAGTCTATGGAATCGTATGGATACTTGGCCCTATATTTAACGCTTGTATTAGGAATCACACTAGGTGTCTTAGTAATTGTTTGGTTAGAAAGAGAAATCTCTGCGGGGATACAACAACGTATTGGACCCGAACACCCGGGCTTTTGGGAATTCTGCAAGCTTTGGCAGACGGTACAAAACTACTTTTCAAAGAGAATCTTTTTCCATCTAGAGAAGATACTCGTTTATTTAGTATCGTACCATCCCATCCATAGTAGGCATATCCATTTTACTCAGTTATTCAGTAATTGCCTTTAGCTATCGATTTATTCTAGCTGATCTTAGTATTGGTATTTTTTTATGGATTGCCGTTTCAAGTCTTGCTCCTGCTGGACTTCTTATGTCGGGATATGCATCAAATAATAAATATTCTTTTTTAGGTGGATTGTGGATTAAGGGCTGCTGCTCAATCAATTAGTTATGAAATACTATTAACTCCGTGTGTATTATCAATATCTCTACGTGCGGTTCGGTAAGACAAAAAACCTACCCTGTTTCTTTTCAGCAAGAAAGTTAAATAAGCTGAATATCTATTTTCTTTATTCATCGTTGGGGTTGAAGAATTTAATCAGATAGTTATATGAGTGAAATAAAACGGCTTAAAAATTTGCTGTTATAAAGGAATTAAATATCATTTCCTACGTACAAGAATTAAGTGAAAATAAATATAAAACAATCGAGACTATTTACCCCAGGGTTGTTTGATTAGCCATTGTGGTCTGGAGCGGGTTCAAAAGATCAACCATATGTGGTTTTATTATATATTTCCATAGATATATTACCCTAACGCGAGATTAAAAAAGATGAGTGGATCGTTAGGAAGACCAAGATACACAAAGGATTAGTAATGGAGATTCTGAAAATTACCCAATAAGGGTATTTCTTTTTAAAAAAGTAATTCAAATTGGGGCTTTAAGTTGGTAGAAATGATTAAGAAGTACTCCCCACGATTTCGATCCAGAGCATGTTCCTATCCACCGATTAAGTAAATAACTATCAAGAACGAATAAATCTTTTACTTTTGGTAATACCTCTTTTTCTAAGTTTCTAAGAAAGGAGAATAGGAACGAAATAAAATAGAAAGACTAGAATTGCAAAAAGAAATCTTTTTATTCAGAACTATTTTGATTTTTTTTCTCTAAATAAAGTTCTTGTTATGTAATTATGTAATGTCTAATTATTTTTCGTAATCTAAAATGATAAAAAATAGGTTGAAATATATATGATATTTCTTTTAAAAGTCTTTTTTATTCAAGGATAAAGTTATTAATCAAGAAAGAAAAAAATTCTTAAAAGATGAGATCAATTCAGAAGCATTTTTTGATTATAAATCTAGCAGACAGAATTCCGTTGGTCTAATTCTTAGGATGAGAAGATAATAGTTTGGCTCTCTATCGATCCTATAAACACATTAAGATTAATAATCTTGAAAGGCCCTTCAATTTATTTGTGACCTATGAGGAGCCGTATGAGGTGAAAATCTCATGTACGGTTCTGCAATAGCGACGGAAACAGTGATGTTATCGTCGACTATGATTATCTAACAGTTTAAGTACAGTTGATATAGTTGAAGCGCAGTCAAAATATGGTTTTTGGGGGGTGGATTTTATGGCGTCAACCTATAGGGTTTATCGTTTTTCTAATTTCTTCTCTAGTCGAGTGTGAGAGATTGCCTTTTGATTTACCAGAAGCAGAAGAAGAATTAGCGGCGGGTTACCAAACCGAATATTCAGGTATCAAATTTGGTTTATTTTACGTTGCTTCGTATCTAAATCTGCTAGTTTCTTCATTATTTGTAACAGTTCTTTACTTGGGGGGATTGGAATCTTTCTATTCCATACATACCCGTTACTGGGCTTTTTGACATAAATACAAAAAGTCACGTTTTTATAACAACAATTGGTATCTTTATTACATTATCTAAAACTCATTTATTCTTGTTCATTTCTATTGCAACAAAATAGACTTTACCAAGACTAAGAATGGCCCAATTATTAAATTTTGGATGGAAATTTCTTTTACCTATTTCTCTAGGTAATCTATTATTAACAACTTCATCCCAACTTCTTTCACTGTAAAAGAATAGTCTATTTTCACAACTTATCTCAAAGAAAGAAGTCAAATAATTTATAGCTATTCAGATATGTTCCCTATCCTAACTCAGTTCTTAAATTCTGGTCAACAAACAATATGAGCTGCCAGGTCCATTGGTCAGGGTTTTGTGATTACCCTGTCCCACGCGAATCGCTTGCCGGTAACTATTCAATATCCCTACGAAAAATTGATCATATCGGAACGTTTACGAGGCCGAATCCACTTTTAATTTGATAAATGCATTGCTTGTGAAGTATGTGTTCGTGTATGTCCTATAGATCTACCCATTGTTGATTAGAAATTGGAAACTGACATTCGAAAGAAACGATTACTTAATTACAGTATTGATTTTTGAATCTGTATATTTTGTGGTAATTGCGTTTGAGTATTGTCCAATAAATTGTTTATCAATGACTTAAGAATATGAACTTTCTACTTATGATCGTCACGAATTGAATTATAATCAAATTGCTTTAGGTCGGTTACCGGCGTCAATAATTGACGATTACACAATTCAAACAATTTCTCCGAATTCACCTCAAATAATGCATAAAACCCTTAATATTTACAAACCCCCAATCCCTTATTGGATTTAAAAATGAGGGTTTTCCTTGTTCAATACAAAAGAGCGTTTGGTTGGCGAGAATCGCGGATTCGTTTTAATTGAAAATCAATTTCTATTTGAATAATAATTTACAAAATATAAAGTTTTAACCTCTGCTTTCGAGAATAAGAATAGCCCAATAATTGTATCTACATCAACCCCAACTACCCCATTCAAATTTCATTCAATTAATTAAGTATCCTAAAAAATCGAATAACTTTTCTTTTTTTGTTTAATATTTGTTAGAATTGATTTAATTATTATTCAGATTAAAATGAATCAAAATTGAAGGGGAGTTGGTTAATGATGCCCGAACATATACTTGTTTTGAGTGCTTATTTATTTTCTATTGGTATTTATGGATTGATCACAAGTCGGAATATGGTTAGAGCCCTTAATGTGTTTTGAACTTCTATTAAATTCAGTTAATATCAATTTTGTAACATTTTCTGATATTTTTGATAATCGCCAATTAAGGGGGATATTTTCTCCATTTTTGTTATAGCTATTGCAGCCGCGGGGGCTGCTATTGGACTGGCTATTGTTTCATCAATTTCTCGTAACAGAAAATCCATTCGTATTAACCAATTCAACTTGTTGAATAAGTAGTATTAATTTTAATATAAAAATGGAAATTAAAATATTTAATATTTATAAAGAAGTTAAAGTCGGCAAATTTGGTACAGGGTAAGGTATGATCGTGGTTGCAAAAATATAAAAAATCAAAGTATTCTGGCCCTCGCGCACAAACCAATTGGGAAGTAGATTGATTCTGATCACTTATTGATTCATCTGGTATCTAAATATAGGATTCATTTATAAATTAGTTTACTAGATCGAAAACTTATGACGTTCAAAAATGTATAGATCCAATGTCACATTCAGTAAAGATTTATGATACGTGTATAGGATGTACTCAATGTGTCCGGGCGTGCCCCACCGATGTATTAGAAATGATACCTTGGGACGGATGTAAAGCTAAACAAATTGCTTCTGCTCCAAGGACCGAGGACTGTGTTGGTTGTAAGCGATGTGAATCCGCCTGTCCGACGGATTTCTTGAGCGTTCGGGTTTATTTATGGTATGAAACAACTCGCAGTATGGGTCTAGCTTATTGATACGTTCCATAAAACTCTACTTGAATCCATTTTTTTACCGGCAAAACCCGTGCCCAAAATATTTGAATTTGAGCACGGGTTTTTCTAGCCCAAGTATATCTTGTCTTTATCACGAACCAATTTCCTTGCTTAACATTAATTGTAGTTTTACCGATATTTGCGGGTTCCTTAATTTTCTTTCTTCCACATAGAGGAAATAGATTAATCCGCTGGTATACTATACGTATATGTATTTTAGAACTTATTCTAACGACTTATGCCTTCTGCTATCATTTCCAAGCGGATGATTCGTTAATCCAACTAGTGGAAGATTATAAATGGATCCGTTTTTTTAATTTCCATTGGAGATTGGGCATAAATGGGCTCTCTATAGGACCCATTTTACTCACGGGATTCATCACTACTTTAGCGACCGACTTGGCCAGTTACTCGAGATTCTCGATTATTTTTTTCTGATGTTAGCAATGTACAGCGGGCAAATAGGATTATTTTCTTCTCGGGACTTTTTACTTTTTTTCCTCATGTGGGAGTTAGAATTAATTCCCGTTTATCTACTTGTATCCATGTGGGGGGGGGAAACGGCTGTACTCGGCTACAAAACTTATTTTGTACACGGCGAGTGGCTCCGTTTTTCTTTTAATGGGAGTTATGACCATTGGTTTATATGGTTCTACTGAACCAACATTTACTTTTGAAATGAAATATTAGCCAATCAGTGCTATCCCCTGGCCTTGGAAATAATATTTTATATTGGATTTTTTATTGCTTTTGCTGTCAAATTACCAATCATACCCCTACATACACGGTTACCAGATACCCATGGAGAGGCGCATTATAGTACTTGTATGCTTTTAGCCGGAATCTTATTAAAAATGGGGGCGTGTGGATTAGTTCGAATCAATATGGAATTATTCCTTCATGCCCATTCTATATTTTCCCCTGGTTGCTAATAAATAGGCGCAACGCAAATAATCTATGCAGCTTCAACATCTCTCGGCCAGCGGAATTTAAAAAAACGAATAGCCTATTCCTCTGTATATCATATGGGTTTCATAATTATAGGAATAGGTTCTATCACTGATATGGGGCTCAACGGAGCCCTTTTACAAATAATCTCTCGTGGGTTTATTGGCGCTGCACTTTTTTTCTTGGCCGGAACGACTTATGATAGAATACGGCTTGTTTCTCTTGACGAAATGGGTGGAATAGCTATCCCAATGCCAAAAATATTCACGATGTTCAGTAGCTTTTCGGCGGCCTCCTTTGCATTACCGGGTATGAGTGGTTTTGTTGCCGAATTTATAGTCTTTTTAGGGCTAAAACTAATTACTAGCCAAAAATATCTTTTAAGGACAAAAGCTCTAATTACTTTTGCAATGGCAATTGGAATGATATTAACTCCTATTTATTTATTATCTATGTTACGCCAGATGTTCTATGGATACAAGATATTTAATATTTCAAACTCTTATTTTTTTGATTCTAGGCCGCGGGAGTTATTTCTTTTGATTTCTATTTTTTTACCCCTACTGGGTATTGGCATGTACCCCGATTTCCTTCTTTTACTATCAGTTGAAAAGGTTGAAGTTATTCTATCTAATTCTTTTGATAGCTAGTTATTATTCGTAAGAAACAATAAAAAAATGTTCGTTATATAATAAATATAATAACAAAAAGTAGCCTTTTTCTTTTATGTATAAGTAAAAAAATGAATAATGAATGTGAACTGACGAGAACCCTGCGAATTACTAGAATATTCTAGTAATTCGCAGGGTTCTCGTCAGTTCACACAAAGTTTTTTTATATGATATGCGATATACACTTTTATATTTCTGGACCCCCCTTTTTAATTCAATTATAATGTAAATGAACCATAACTATGTAGTCCTATTCCTAATAGATTGACTCCAAAATAGCATATCCAAATTATAAGAAATCCAATAGACGCTACAATTGCCGAATTTGGACCCTTCCACTTTATATTTGTTCGAATATGTAAATAAATCGCAAATACGATCCAAGTAATAAAAGCCCAAGTTTCTTTTGGGTCCCAACTCCAATAGGATCCCCACGCTTCGTTAGCCCACACCGCTCCCGAAAGAATTCCTGTGGTTAAAAAGATAAACCCTAGACTAATAACCCGATAACTCCAATAATCCAACTGTTGAATTAATTGTGATCTGTAATAATTCCTTGGATAAAAAAACGAAGTATTTTGAAAAAAATTACTCCGTTCATTCATATATTTGATCTCACTAAAAAAAAACGACTTATTTAAAAAATGATTACTCGTAGAAAAAAACTTTCTCTTTTTTTTTACTGTAATGACTAGAAGAGATACTGATAATAATGATCCGCATAAAAGGGCTGCGTAGCCTAATATCATCATACTTACGTGCATTATTAGCCACTCGGATTGAAGAGCGGGTACTAATATTTGGGATTCGCGTATTTCAGTTAAAAGACCTGAGGTAGCAAAGCCCTGCGTAAAAATAGCACTTGGGCCAATTATTGTGCTTAGCAGATTTTTTTTTTTTTGAAATGCGGAACTATATGAATAAGAGAAAAGCTCCACGAAAGAAAAATTAACGATTCATATAAATCACTTATTGGAAAATGTCCCGAATAAATCCAATGAGTAATTAAGAATCCTGTTATACAGATAAAAGTTATTATCATGCCTTTTTCGGACGAATCATATAGTTTTACGAGTTCATCGACCAAAAAGGTTATCAAATGAATTGTAATTATTATTGAAACGATCGAAAAAGAAATATGAGTTAATATATGCTCTAAGGTTGAAAATATCATAAAAATAAATTTCTAAATTATAAAATAAGAACAAAATCGGGAACTGAATTCATTTTAATTTATAAGACCTGTTTACTTTTTTTAGTAAATCACATGCCGCCACTCGGACTCGAACCGAGATGCTCTAGCACTGCTTCCTAAGAGCAGCGTGTCTACCAATTTCACCATAGCGGCTTGTCTTGAATTCATAATAGCCCGCGGCTAATCAATCGTCTATATTTTAGAATTCAATTGAGTGTAATATTTTTTTAGGAAAGATTAAAATTGATGAATAAAAATCCGTTCAACTAGGTATTTGAACGTTCATTATTTGAGTTTTAGCTGTGGTTTATTGTGTTCAACTCTTGTAAAACTAAATAGTCCTACTATGAATTAGGGGATAGAACTCCTCTCCCCCAAAAGAAACTATTTTGAATCATTTAAAATTGATACGTCTTTTATCCAGAATATCTTCACTAAGTGTTTTGCGTGGATTGATAGCGAGATGTAGGTGGGCTCTATATAGGAATTTAGAAAAGTCAGAAAGTTGTACAAAAAAGAAAACCCTATAATTCATCCTATATCCAAATTTAATAGGTTGATGGGTAAAAGAATGCTTGTAATTTAGGAAATATACTAAAAAAAAGCAAGGATTCCTTTTTTTTATCAATTCGGAATATCGGAATAGAAGAATTCTTAATTCTATATATTTATTCTAAAATATTATATTTAAATTTTAAGAACGGAACGCATTCCATTTACTATTGCGTCACTCAATAGTAAATGGAATTGGAGAATTGGATTTTCGACCTGAAATAACTCAAAAATCGAGTCAGACCGGTATATATTATTCCGACTCGTTATGTTTTATTAATTATTTTATTTGTTTGTCGCTCAAAAAACTTTTAGAATTACCGGTAGAAAGAGATTTCCCTAAGGAAAACGCCCTTAACGCTGTCCAATAACCCTTCTTTTTCCAAAAGTTTTTACGAATACGCTTTTTTGATGCAGAAGTACGTTTTTTTGGAACTGCCATTTAAATAAAAATTAAGAAATTACTCGTTGGTATAGCTGGATGTGAAAGACATCTATTAGTCAAAAAAATCTAAACTAAAAACTAAAGGAGTAGATAAGATGGG